AGAAAGTCAAGCAAAACCTTTGAAATTTGTATTCGATGTAATTACAACTGATCCAAACGATCTAACAACAATTAGAAAGAAATCTATTGGAATGGAAGAAATCAGTAAAAGGATTTCTCAATGGTCATACAAATTGACAGACGATGCGGAAGAAGAGGAAGAAGAAAATGAAGAAGAATCGACGGAGGATTCTGAAATTCGTTCAAGAAAAGGCAAGCGTGTGGTAATTTATACTGATGATCAGAATACTAATTCCAGTGGTAATAATAATTATATTAGCACTAGTGATGAAGAAGAGGAAGTGGCTTTGATACGTTACTCACAACAATCAGATTTTCGACGGGGTATAATCAAAGGATCCATGCGTGCTCAAAGACGTAAAACAATTATTTGGGAAATGTTTCAAGCAAACGTGCATTCTCCACTTTTTTTGGATCGAATAGACAAAACATTTTGTTTTTCATTTTTTGATATCTCTGAAATGATTAATCTCATTTTTAGGAATTGGGTAGGGGGAAACCCAGAATTGCAAATTTCTTATTTTGAGGAGGAAGAAACAAAAGAGAAAACAAATGAAGAGAAAGAAGAGGAAAATGAACGAATAGCAATATCAGAAACTTGGGATACCCTTCTATTTACTCAAGCAATAAGAGGTTTAATGTTAGTAACCCAATCTTTTCTTAGAAAATACGTTATATTACCCTTATTGATAATAGCTAAAAATATTGGTCGTATGTTATTATTGCAATTCCCCGAGTGGGACGAGGATTTGAAGGAATGGAATAGAGAAATGCATGTTAAATGTACCTATAATGGTGTTCAATTATCAGAAACAGAATTTCCTCAAAACTGGTTAACAGATGGTATTCAGATAAAGATTCTATTTCCTTTCTGTCTGAAACCTTGGCGAAGATCTAAAATACGATCTCATCATAGAGATCAGAAAATGAGTAAAAAAGAGAAAAAAGACAATTTTTGTTTTTTAACAGTCTGGGGAAGGGAAGCAGAACTGCCTTTTGGGTCTCCCCGAAAACGACCTTCTTTTTTTGAACCCATTTTTCAAGAACTCGAAAAAAAAATAATAAAAGTGAAAAAGCATTTTTTTCAAGTTATAAGGGCTTTCAAAGAAAGAATCAAATTGTTTTTAAAGATTTCAAAAGAAAAAACAAGATGGGTCACCAAAATAGTTCTAGTTAGAAACCTAATAATGAAAGAACTTGAAAAAGTAAATCCCATTTTCTTATTGAAATTGAGAAAGGTGAAAGTATATGAAACAAATGAAAACAGAAAAGACTCCAATATAAATAATAATATTATCCAAGAATCGATAATTCAAATTCGATCCACGAATTGTGTAAATAAAAATTCTTCACTCATAGAAACAAAAATGAAGGATCTTGCTAATAAGATAATCACAATTAAGGCTCAAATAAAAGGAATTACAAAAGACAAGAAAAAAATAGTTCTAACTTGTGATGATAAAAATAAAAGATCGGAATCACAAAAGGATATTTGGCAAATATTCAAAAGAAAAAATATCCGATTAATACGTAAATCGCATTATTTTATGAAATCCTTCATTGAAAAAACATACATGGATATATTACTATGTATTATTAAGATTCCAAGGACCAATGCACAACTTTTCTTTGAATCAACAAAAAAAATTATCAATAAATCCATTTACAACGACGAAACAGGCCAAGAAGGGGTTGAGAAACCAAATCAAAATACAATGAACTTTATTTCGACTATAAAAAAGTGGTTTTCTAATACTAATATTAGTAATAAAAATTCTAATATTTATTGTGACTTATCTTCTTTGTCTCAAGCATATGTATTTTACAAATTATCACAAAATCAATTACTTAACAATTATCATTTGAGATCTGTACTTCAATATCACGGCACCCATCCTTTGCTTAGGGATATAATCAAGAATTATTGTACGACACAAGGAATATTAAATTCCAAACCAAGGCATAAAAAAATTCATAAGTATGGGATGAATAAATGGAAAATTTGGTTACGGGGTCATTATCAATACAATTTATCTCAGACCAAGTGGGCCCACTTAGTATCGAAAAAATGGCAAAATAGAGTCAATCAATGTCGTACGATTCAAAAGAAAGACTCAATGAAATTGGATTTATATAAAAAAGACCAATTAATTAATTACATGAAACAAAATGACTATGCAGTGGATTCGTTGATGAGTCAAAAAGAAAAATGGAAAAAACATTATGGATATGATCTTTTATCATATAAATATATAAATTATGGGGATAATAGGGACTCATATATTTATGGATCAACGTTACAAGTAAAGGACAAAAAAATTACATATAATTTAAATACACTGGAATCCGAATCATTTTATGGATTGATAAGTATAGCTATTAGTGATTATCTAGAAAAAGGATCTATTATTGATACGAACAAAAATCTGGATAGAAAATTTTTTGATTATAGAATTCTCCATTTTTGTCTTAGAAATAATATCGATATTGAAACCTCGACCAATACGTATATCGATGCCAAGATTCATAAGAATGCTAAAACGGAAACTCAAAATTCTCAAAAAAAATACTTTTTTGATTGGATGGGAATGAATCAAGAAAGGTTATATCGTACCATATCAAATCTAGAACCCTGGTTTTTCCCAGAATTTGTGCCACTTTTTGATACGTATAAGATTAAACCGTGGATCATACCAATCAAATTACTTATTTTTCATTTTCATAGAAATGCAAATATTAGTCAAAGTGAAAAGATCGACGTAAATAAAAAAAAAAATGAACAACAAGGCCAAGGGGATCTTGTATCAGATCTACGAAAACAAAACAAAAAGAAAGATGTTGAAGAAGATTACACAGGAACAAACATTAAAAAGGATAGAAAGAAAAAACAATACAAGAGCAAGAAAGAAGCAGAACTGAATTTTTTCTTGAAAAATTATTTTCTTTTTCAATTAAGATGGGATGATCCCTTGAATCAAAGAATGATTAGTAATATCCAGGTATATTGTCTTCTACTTAGACTGATAGATCCAAGGGAAATTGCTATATCCTCAATTCAAAAAGGAGAGATGCGTCTGGATGCAATGTTGATTCAGAAAGACCTAACTCTTACAGAATTGATAAAAAGGGGAATATTTATTATCGAGCCAATTCGTCTATCTATGAAAAGGGATGGAAAATATATTATATACCAAACCATAAGTATTTCATTGGTTGATAAGAATAAGCACCAAACTAATGGAAAATGCATAATAAAAAATAGATATGTTGATAAAAAGAATCTTGATGGATCCGTTGCACAAGACAGCAATATGCTTGTGAATAGAAGCAAAAATGATTATTATTTCCTTGTTCCTGAAAATATTCTATCTCCCAGACGTCGTAGAGAATTGAGAATTCTAATTTGTTTCAATTACCGGAACCAGAATTGGAATGTTGTGGATAGAAATCCAATATTTTGCAATCAAAACAACATAAAAAACAGTGGACAATTTTTGAACGAGGAAAAGCATCTTAATACGGAAACAGATAAATTCATTAAATTCAAATTATTTCTTTGGCCCAATTATCGATTAGAAGATTTAGCTTGTATGAATCGTTATTGGTTTGATACCAATAACGGCAGTCATTTCAGTATGTCAAGAATACATATGTATCCGCGATTCAAAATTAGTTAATAGTAAATATTTCCTATATACCTATCGCATGACATATTCAGTAGAGAAAACCGAAATATATACACATACGCTATATTACATTCTGGTACACGATACCGATTAAATTACGTATCAATTGGATCTAGGAAGAAATCGATAGAATCTTTTTTTTAGTTAGGTAAAAAAAGAATTCTCTTTCGTGTTTGTGAATGCATAAATGTATCATCCCCTTCTATTCTATCCAAATCAAATTTGCAATTTGATTTGGATAGAATAAATTTAATTTAAATAAAATAAGAATGAATAAAGTAGTGTATATGAAGAAATCTAAATTTTTTGTGTACTAGATTCAAATAACTGGTATAATAATAATTATTATTTTTCCTGATCGGTAAAATCCACGGAAAAGAAAAAAATTGTTTTTTATGGTCAAAAATTCATTCATCTCGGCTATTCGACAAGAAAAAGAAAAAAACTGCGGATCTGTTGAATTTCAAGTATTCAGTTTCACCGATAAGATACGGAGACTCACTTTACATTTGGAATTACATAAAAGAGATTTTTTATCGCAAAGGGGTCTACGAAAAATTCTGGGAAAACGTCAACGTCTGCTGGATTATTTGTCAAAGAAAAATAGAGTACGTTATAAGAAATTAATTAGTCAGTTGGGTATTCGGGAATCAAAAACCCGTTAATTTTAAGATTGGTTTGCATTTTTTTCTTTAGTTATTAGTTAATAGTAGTTATTAGATTTTTCATTTTGATGAATCTCATTTTGATAAATTCATGGAATAATGAATTAAGGAAGAAAAGATATGACTTTACCGGCTACAAGAAAAGATCTCATGATAGTTAACATGGGCCCTCACCACCCATCAATGCATGGTGTTCTTCGACTAATCGTTACTCTCGATGGTGAAGATGTTATTGACTGTGAACCCATATTGGGTTATTTACACAGAGGGATGGAAAAAATAGCGGAAAATCGAACAATTATACAATATTTGCCTTATGTAACACGGTGGGATTATTTAGCCACTATGTTCACAGAGGCAATAACAGTAAATGCACCAGAACGATTGGAAAGTGTTCAAGTACCTAAAAGAGCCAGTTACATTAGAGTAATTATGTTGGAATTGAGTCGTATAGCTTCTCATTTGTTATGGCTTGGACCTTTTATGGCGGATATCGGTGCACAAACCCCCTTTTTCTATATTTTCAGAGAAAGGGAATTGTTATATGATCTATTTGAAGCTGCTACGGGTATGCGAATGATGCATAATTATTTCCGTATTGGGGGAGTCGCTGCTGATCTACCTTATGGATGGATAGATAAATGTTTAGATTTCTGCGATTATTTTTTAACAGGAATTGTTGAATATCAAAAGCTTATTACGCGGAATCCTATTTTTTTGGAACGGGTTGAGGGAGTGGGCATTATTGGTGGAGAGGAAGCAATAAATTGGGGTTTATCAGGACCGATGTTACGAGCTTCTGGAATCCAATGGGATCTTCGTAAAGTTGATCGTTATGAATGTTACAATAAATTTGATTGGGAAGTCCAATGGCAAAAAGAAGGAGATTCACTAGCTCGTTATTTAGTACGAATCGGTGAAATGAAGGAATCTATAAAAATTATTCAACAAGCTCTAGAAGGAATTCCTGGGGGGCCCTATGAAAATTTAGAAGTCCGACGCTTTGATAGAGCAAAAAATTCCGAATGGACTAATTTTGAATATAGATTTATTACTAAAAAACTTTCACCCAATTTTGAATTGTCGAAACAAGAACTTTATGTAAGAGTAGAAGCCCCAAAAGGAGAATTAGGAATTTTTTTGATAGGAGACAGTAGTGTTTTCCCCTGGAGGTGGAAAATTCGTCCGCCGGGTTTCATCAATTTGCAAATTCTCCCTCAACTAGTTAAAAGAATGAAATTGGCTGATATCATGACGATACTAGGTAGTATCGATATCATTATGGGAGAAGTTGATCGTTGAAATGATAATTGATACGACAGAAGTAGAAGTCCAAGCTATCAATTCTTTTTCTAGATCGGAATCCTTAAAAGAAGTCTATGGACTGATATGGATCTTTGTTCCTATTTTCACCCTTATATTGGGAATCACTATAGGGGTACTAGTAATTGTGTGGTTAGAAAGAGAAATATCCGCAGTAATACAACAACGTATTGGGCCTGAATATGCCGGCCCATTAGGAATTCTTCAAGCTCTAGCAGATGGGACCAAATTACTTTTTAAAGAGGACCTCCTCCCATCTAGAGGAGATATTCGTTTGTTTAGCGTGGGGCCATCTATAGTGGTCATATCAGTTCTACTAAGTTATTTAGTAATCCCTTTTGGGTCTCGCCTTGTTTTAGCCGATCTCAGTATAGGTGTTTTTTTATGGATCTCCATTTCAAGTATTGCTCCTATTGGACTTCTTATGTCAGGATATGGATCGAACAATAAATATTCCTTTTCAGGTGGTCTAAGGGCTGCTGCTCAATCTATTAGCTATGAAATACCATTAACTCTATGTGTGTTATCAATATCTCTACGTGTGATTCGTTGGAACATGATTATTTTCCCTCCTCGCTAGAAATAAAGTAAAGAGGTTGAATATATTGAATGGATATTTTCATTTTTTATTCATCATTAGGGTCGATGAGTTAAACTAGATAGTTATATGAGTAAAATAAAACTGCTTATAAATTTGCAGTAAGAAGGTAAAATCTCATTCCCTATGTACAAGAATAATAAACACAAGCAGTGTAAACTGTTTACCCCAAGATTAAGATTCTTTGACTAATTATCATATCTTGAAGCGGGTACAAAAGATCGACCGTATGGGGTTTCTACTACTGTCTTATATGTATTACCATACCGGGGATCAATCAAAAATCAGTGGACAGTTAGGAACACCAAGGTACACAAAAGATTAGTAATGGAGATAATGTAAGGTATCAAAAAAAGGTATTTTTGCATAAAACTTTGGATAAAACGAATCATAATGAGGACTTTAAGTTGGTAGAAATGACCAAGCAGTACTTCCCCACGATTCCGATCTAGAGTATGCTCTTATTCACTGATTAAAGAAATGACTATCAAAAACGAATTAATCCTTTATTTATATTTCTTTTTTTTTTTTCAGAGTACCCCTTCCTCTGAGAAAGAAGAACAGGAACAAAAGAAATGGGATGCAAAAAAAATAAAATGAATAAATAAGAAATAAAAAATAAAGATCTTTTTTATTTCTTTTCCCCATCCATATCTATAATCTATACATATAGAATTCTTATCATAAATAAAATTTGGAATTAATGCCCAATTCGTTCTAATTCTTTATAGTTATAGTTATTGATAGAACATATTTATTGATATAACGAGTATTTTATTAAAGGATTAAGTTATTACCAAACAAAGATAAATTGAAATTCTAATGGATAAGATCAATTCAGAAGCGCCTTTTTATTCTAGCAGACGGAATTTCATTGGTCTAATTTGGGACTCCCGGTGTATATTTACTATATAAATAAAGATGACGATACTACCAAACAAGTCCTTACATTTATTTGTGGCCGTAGAGGAGCCGTATGAAACTGAGGTCTCATGTACGGTTTTGAAATAGCGATATGAACAGTGATGTTATTATCGACTATGATTATCTAACAGTTTAAGTACAGTTGATATAGTTGAGGCACAGTCAAAATACGGTTTTTGGGGGTGGAATCTGTGGCGTCAGCCTATAGGGTTTGTAGTTTTTCTAATTTCTTCTCTAGCAGAATGTGAGAGATTACCCTTTGATTTACCAGAAGCAGAGGAGGAATTAGTAGCAGGTTATCAAACAGAATATTCAGGTATCAAATACGCTTTATTTTACCTTGCTTCTTACCTAAATTTATTAGTTTCTTCATTATTTATAACAGTTCTTTACTTAGGTGGGTGGAATGTCTCTATTCCGTACATATCTATTCCTGAACTTTTCGGAATAAATAAAATGGCCGGAGTCTTTGGAATGACAATTGGTATATTTATTACATTAGTTAAAGCTTATTTGTTTCTGTTCATTCCTATCACAGCAAGATGGACTTTACCGAGGATGAGAATGGATCAGCTATTAAATCTTGGATGGAAATTTCTGTTACCTATTTCCCTGGGTAATCTATTATTGACAACTTCTTCCCAACTTGTTTCACTATAAATAATATAAATAAAAGAAGAGAATAACGATATTTTAGATTCATAACCAATCTTAAACAAGAGAAAGAAACATCAATTTATTCACGGAGATCCACAATATGTTCCCTATGGTGACCGGGTTCATAAATTATGGTCAACAAACAATACGAGCTGCAAGGTACATTGGTCAAAGTTTCATAATTACCTTATCCCATACAAATCGTTTACCTGTAACTATTCAATATCCTTATGAAAAATCGATCACATCAGAGCGTTTCCGAGGTCGAATACACTTTGAATTTGATAAATGTATTGCTTGTGAAGTATGTGTTCGTGTATGTCCCATAGATCTACCCGTTGTTGATTGGAGATTTGAAAAATCTATTAAAAAGAAACAATTGCTTAATTATAGTATTGATTTTGGGGTCTGTATATTTTGTGGTAACTGCGTCGAGTATTGTCCAACAAACTGTTTATCGATGACTGAAGAGTATGAACTTTCTACTTATGATCGCCACGAATTGAATTATAATCAAATTGCATTGGGTCGGTTGCCAATGTCAATAATTGGAGATTACACAATTCAAACAGTTATGAATTCGACCCAAATCAAAATAGACAAAGATAAACCCCTTGATTCAAGAACGATTACCGATTACTAAGATTTTTTTTTGCTATAAAGGGTCCAAGCCTCTTTTATTTTGATTGCTCAGAAACTACAAATAATAACTATAAATAATAACTATTGATTGTTGAGAATTACTCTTTGATTTAAACCAAGAATATGTTTTCGTGATGATTTCGAAATAGAAAATTCCAATCTTTTCTTTTTTCTTTCAGATAAAAAAGTAGGATTGGCCAATAACTTTAATAACTTTATCTATATCTACATTAATCCATATTAAGATTTAATTCAATTAGGAACCTATCATATAAAGAAAAAAAATAAGGGTGTTACCCTTATTTTTCCTGGACTATTTAGTAAGGTCATGAAATATTTCGACTTATTTATCTGTTATACATAATGGATTTACCTGGACCAATACACGATATACTTGTAGTATTTCTGGGATCATTTCTTATATTAGGAAGTCTAGGAGTAGTATTATTTACCAATCCAATTTATTCTGCCTTTTCGTTGGGATTGGTTCTTGTTTGTATATCTTTATTCTATATTCCATCGAACTCCTATTTTGTAGCTGCCGCACAACTCCTTATTTATGTGGGAGCCATAAATGTCTTAATCATATTTGCTGTTATGTTCATGAATGGTTCAGAATATTCCAACGATTCCTATCTTTGGACTGTAGGAGATGGGATCACTTCACTGGTTTGTACAAGTATTCTTTTTTCACTAATTACTACTATCTTAGATACGTCCTGGTACGGAATTATTTGGACTACAAGAAAAAACCAGATTCTAGAACAGGACCTTATAAGTAACGTTCAACAAATAGGAATTCATTTATCAACAGATTTTTATCTTCCGTTTGAACTTATTTCTATAATTCTTTTAGTTTCTTTAATAGGTGCCATTACTATGGCTCGTCAATAATAAATACTTAGAATTAACAAAATTATTAGAAATTCTAAATCAAATGAAAAAGGAAATTTAGTTTAATTTACTGCTAATACCCTCTTTTTTCTGTAATTGCTCGATTCTAGTCAACCAAATTGGTTGAATTGTTGTTCATATTGAAATGAATCGAGATTGTTGATGAGGAGTTAGTCGATGATGTTCGAATATGTACTTTTTCTGAGCGTCTATTTATTTTCTATCGGTATCTATGGACTGATCACAAGTCGAAACATGGTTAGAGCACTTATGTGTCTTGAGCTTATACTAAATTCGGTTAATATTAATCTCGTAACATTTTCAGATATATTTGATAGTCGCCAATTAAAAGGAGACATTTTCTCAATCTTTGTTATAGCCATTGCGGCCGCGGAAGCAGCTATTGGGCTAGCTATTGTTTCGCCCATCTATCGTAACAGAAAATCAACTCGTATCAATCAATCGAATTTGTTGAATAATTAGTCAATAATTAGTATATCATATAAATAAAGACATAATATATATACAAATTATACAAATTGAAAATGATATAATTTTTTTTTTTATATATTTTTTATATAGTAATATTCCTATATATATAGGAATATTACTATATATTACTATTGAAATATTGACAATCTGTTGGCCAATGTGAAGTCACATGCGTGACTCGTATGATCATGGTTGTTGAAACGGAAATCAAAGTTTCTTGGCCCTTTCTCACGAACAGATTTAGAAATCTATTGATTCTAAAGTTAAGATTTTTTTGATAAATCATTGATTCGTCTGGTGCCTACAATATAAATATATAATTCGTTTATTACCGATTTTACTTTACCAGATCGAAAATTTTTTATGTTCAAAACTGGAATTTATAGACCCAATGTCACATTCAGTAAAAATTTATGATACATGTATAGGGTGTACTCAATGTGTACGAGCCTGCCCCACAGATGTATTGGAAATGATACCTTGGGACGGATGTAAAGCTAAGCAAATTGCTTCCGCGCCAAGAACCGAGGACTGTGTAGGTTGTAAGAGATGTGAATCCGCTTGTCCAACAGATTTTTTGAGTGTTCGTGTTTATTTATGGCATGAAACAACTCGCAGCATGGGTCTATCTTATTGATACGTTATAATATAAAAAACTCCACTTGAATCATTTGATTCCTTTTTACCGAGAAAAACCCGTACTCGAGAAAATTTATTATTTCGAGCACGGGTTTTTTGGTCAAAACGCATCTTGTCTTTATCACGAGTTATTTCCCTTGGTTAACAATACTTGTAGTTTTGCCGATATTCGCGGGTTCTTCCATTTTTTTTCTCCCTCATAAGGGGAATAAGGTATTTCGGTGGTATACTATATGTATATGTTTATTAGAGCTCCTTCTAACAACCTATGTGTTCTGTTATCATTTCCAATTGGACGATCCATTAATTCAACTGGAGGAGGACTTTAAATGGATAAATATTTTTGATTTTCACTGGAGACTGGGAATCGACGGACTTTCCATAGGACCTATTTTACTGACAGGATTTATCACTACTTTAGCGACTTTAGCAGCTTGGCCTGTTACTCGAAATTCGCGATTGTTCTATTTCCTGATGTTAGCAATGTACAGTGGTCAAATAGGATTATTTTCTTCTCGAGACCTTTTACTTTTTTTCATCATGTGGGAGTTAGAATTAATTCCTGTTTACTTACTTTTATCCATGTGGGGAGGAAAGAAACGTTTGTACTCGGCTACAAAGTTTATTTTGTACACAGCGGGAGGTTCCATTTTTCTCTTAATAGGAGTTCTAGGTATGGGTTTATATGGTTCCAACGAACCGACATTGGATTTTGAAAGATTAGCTAATCAGTCATATCCTGTGACATTAGAAATAATATTCTATTTTGGCTTCCTTATTGCTTATGCTGTCAAATCGCCGATTATACCCCTACATACATGGCTACCAGATACTCATGGAGAAGCGCATTACAGTACATGTATGCTTCTAGCCGGAATCTTATTAAAAATGGGAGCATATGGATTGATTCGGATCAATATGGAATTATTACCGCACGCCCATTCTATATTTTCTCCCTGGTTGGTGATAGTAGGGACAATACAAATAATCTATGCAGCTTCAACCTCTCTTGGTCAACGCAATTTAAAAAAGAGAATAGCCTATTCTTCCGTATCTCACATGGGTTTCATAATTATAGGAATTGGTTCTATAACTGACATGGGACTGAACGGGGCCATTTTACAAATACTCTCTCATGGATTGATTGGTGTTGCACTTTTTTTCTTGGTAGGAACGAGTTGTGATAGAACACGTCTTGTTTATCTCGACGAAATGGGGGGGATATCCATCCCAATGCCAAAAATATTTACCATGTTTAGTAGTTTCTCGATGGCTTCTCTTGCATTGCCAGGAATGAGTGGTTTTGTTGCGGAATTAGTAGTATTTTTGGGAATGATTACGAGCCCAAAATATCTTTTAATGTCCAAAATGCTAATTATCTTTGTAATGGCAATTGGAATGATATTAACTCCTATTTATTTATTATCTATGTTACGTCAGATGTTCTACGGATACAAACTATTCAATGTTCTAAACTCCAATTTTGTGGATTCTGGACCGCGAGAACTATTTGTTTCGATCTGTATCTTTTTACCCGTAATAGGGATTGGTATTTATCCCGATTTCGTTCTCTCGCTGTCAGTTGACAAGGTACAAGTTATCCTATCTAATTATTTTCATAGATAGTTTTCATTAATGAGACAGAAAGCAAAGTCTTAGAATCTTTTTTTTTTTTCATATTTTTGAAATCATTTGATGTACAACGCAAAAAAAAAAGTGAATTAGAATTGTAATAAGATGTATTCCGAGTTTTTGAGAACCCTTTGAATATGATTCCTTGTGATTCAAATGATTCAAAGGGTTCTCAAAAACTCGCACAAATTTTCGTTATCGATGTTCTTATGTATTCCTTTATTCAATTAGATGTTAATGTGAATGAACCATAACTATGTAGACCTATTCCTAATAGATTGATCCCAAAATAGCATATCCAAATTATAAGAAATCCTATAGAAGCTACAAGTGCCGAATTTGTACCTTGCAAACTTTGATTTGTTCTAGTATGTGAATAAATCGCGAATATGATCCAAGTAATAAATGCCCAAGTTTCTTTGGGGTCCCAATTCCAATAAGATCCCCACGCTTCGTTAGCCCATACTGCTCCAGAAAGAATACCTATGGTTAAAAAGGTAAATCCTAAACTAATGACACGATAACCCCAATAATCCAAACCTTGAGTTAATTGATATTTGTAATAATTTCGGAATGAAAGAAGAGAAGTGTGTTTATTAAAAACACTTTTTTTTTCGTTCCCGTATTCGATCTTGCCAAAGAAAAATGACTTAATTAAGAAAATTTTGTTTTTACAAAAAATATCGATGTTTTTTCGAAATGTAATGACTAGAAAAGCAACTGATAATAACGACCCACATAAAAGAGCTGCATAACTCAATAACATCATACTTACGTGCATCATTAACCACTGAGATTGTAGAGCAGGTACTAATATTGACGATTGATGCATTTCACTTGAAAGACCCGATGTGGCGAAACCTTGGGTAAAAATAGCACTTGGGGCGGTTATTGCGCTGAAATCATTTTTATGATTCCATATCTTGGAAATCATATGAATAATGGAAAAACTCCACGAAAGGAAGATTAATGACTCGTATAAATTACTTAATGGAAAATGTCTTGAAGAAATCCAACGAATAACTAATAATCCTGTTATAGAGAAAAAAGTAGCTATCATTCCCTTTTCTGATGAATCACGTAACCCCCTGATTTCGTGGATTAATAGGGTCATTAAATGAATCGTAATCACAATTGAAATGATCGAAAAAGAGAGATGAGTTAATATATGTTCTAAAGTCACAAATATCATACATAAAAGGGGTCCCATTACAGAATTGAAATCGGGAATTAAATACATTATAGGATCCATTGTATCTCTTTTAGAGTATGCCGCCACTCGGACTCGAACCGAGATGCTCTAGCACTGCTTCCTAAGAGCAGCGTGTCTACCGATTTCACCATAGCGGCTTACTTGAAATAATAATAGTCAATTCATGTTGAATCGTCTAGATCTAGATTCAAGGATTCAATATAGTTTAAGAAACATTAGAACTGATGAATAAGAGCTCTTTAAAATTCATCTTTGAATTTTCATCAAAAATTCTTAGTTCGTATCGTCATAAGTTCCATTTTAACAATCAACTTTTACGTACTATTTATATACTAAGTTATTCCGAAACACTTGAAACTTGAAAGTTTTGTTTTCCGTCGAGTAAGAATTGTCCCCTTTTTCTATTTTTTTCTTTATTTTATTTATTTTGAATCCGCGAAATCAGATAAGATAAATGAAAAAAAAAAGAGTTTCATCACAATTTTAATTGAATTTTCTTTTCACAATAGAAAAATAGAATGAACAAAGATTTTTCTATTGTGAAAAGAAAATTCATAGGAAAAAACCCATCTCACGAAAATATTAAATCTAATAATTAATAAAATAAAAACAAGAATGAAAAAAATAATAATACTTAGAACTAGACCTGGCGTACAGAGGAATTCTTATTCTACATATCATAGCCACTAGTTCTAACTAATCTTCAATACACTAGTTAATGGGAATTATTCATATTCTAAAATTAGAAGTTCTTATAGCCATGAAAATTCAGATTATTCCAAGATTTTCTTACCTGTTGTTTGTTGCACAAAAAAACTTTTTGAATCTCCGGTAGAAACTGACTTTGCTAAAGAAAAAGCTTTTATTGCAGCTAAATTTCCCTTTTTCTTCCAAATATTTCTACGAATACGTTTTTTTGATATAGAAGTACGTTTTTTTGGAACTGCCATTCAAAAAAAAAAGAGTTACTCATTTTTATTGTTGTATGTGAAAGACATGTATTGCTCAAAATGAATCGTTCTTTTTAGGCATTTTCTGTACTTAATTCCGTCGATAATAGTTTTTTCTTTCATAACATACAATAAAAATATATTATTTATATAAAAATATATAATATACACGTATGTCACATATACATATATAATCTACTGGGGAAAAAATGGAAAAAAGAAAAGTAAAATTCGAAAAGAAATTTTTATGACTATTATATTAGTTGGAATTGAATAAGCTCATAGTGCCATGTCTATAATTTAAGTTCAAACTTTAACTACAACTGGCAGTAGTTAATATGTTAAACAAGACATTCCGTTACCTAAGAAGAGGAACTTCCATTTTTTATTATTTTTTATTTCAGTTCTATACGAAGTAAGGAGTATTATAAGAACTTTCTTATTGGATTGGAACCCAATCAATTAGTTCCGCAAAAAATTAGGTAATTACTACAAATAAATGTACTAGAATAACTAGGTCTTTCTTTTTTGAGTCGATTTATTGATGCATACTATGATCCATATTCTACTGTTTTGGTATAATTGTTTTTACTTAACTATACTATAGACTATAGTATATGATATGGTTACATATTGCTAAAATGGAATAGTAGTATAGTCGTAGAATGATTCAAAATCTCACATTTCCCATTTTAATAAATACTTTCTTTAGTTAATAAAGTTAATAACTAAGTAATTACTCTTACCTAACTGTTTGGTCACATCATTTGACCAACCAATTGTGTAACTTTTTGAATATTTCCAATATCTAAGATCTAACAAAAGTCAGAATAATTAAAAATCAAAAAATATTTGAGGTTTTTATATCTTTTTTTGTTGATTTTATTATTGTTCCTTTCAAAAGCGATAAGAATTGGTGAATCGGAAACAATTACAATTATAAGAAAAAAAAAAATGAAAATTTGTTTTTTTTATGGAACATACATATAAATATGCATGGATAATACCTTTTCTTCCATTTCCAGTTACAATGTTAATAGGATTTGGACTTCTGCTTATTCCCGCAGCAACCAAAAATATTCGTCGTATGTGGTCTTTTCCGAGTATTTTGATGCTAAGTATAGCTATGGTGTTTTCGGCCAATCTGTCTATTCAGCAAATAAATGGAAATTTTATCTATCAATATCTATGGTCTTGGACCGTCAATAATGATTTTTCTTTAGAGTTCGGACACTTGATCGATCCACTTACTTCTATTATGTCAATATTAATTACTACTGTTGGAATCATGGTTCTTATTTATAGTGACAATTATATGTCTCATGATCAAGGATATTTGAGATTTTTTGCTTATATGAGTTTTTTCAATACTTCTATGTTGGGATTGGTTACTAGTTCCAATTTGATACAAATTTATATTTTTTGGGAACTTGTAGGAATGTGTTCGTATTTACTAATAGGTTTTTGGTTCACACGACCGATTGCAGCAAGTGCTTGTCAAAAGGCTTTTGTAACCAATCGTATAGGAGATTTTGGTTTATTATTAGGAATTTTAGGACTTTATTGGATAACTGGTAGTTTAGAATTTCGGGATTTGTTCGAAATAGTTAATAACTTGGTTCATAATAATGGAGTAGATTCTTTATTTGCTACTCTGTGTGCTTCTTTTTTATTCGTCGGTGGAGTTGCTAAATCTGCGCAATTCCCCCTTCACATATGGTTACCTGATGCTATGGAAGGACCCACTCCCATTTCGGCTCTTATACATGCTGCTACTATGGTAGCTGCGGGAATTTTTCTTGTAGCTCGGCTTCTTCCTCTTTTCATAGTTATACCTTACATAATGAATCTCATTTCTTTAATAGGCGTAATAACAGTACTATTAGGAGCTACTTTGGCTCTTGCTCAAAGAGACATTAAAAGAAGTTTAGCTTATTCTACAATGTCTCAATTGGGTTATATTATGTTAGCTCTGGGTATAGGTTCTTATCGAGCCGCCTTATTCCATTTGATCACTCATGCCTATTCGAAAGCTTTATTGTTTTTGGGATCTGGATCTATTATTCATTCAATGGAACCTATTGTTGGATATTCGCCGGATAAAAGTCAAAATATGGTTCTTATGGGCGGTTTAACAAAATATGTTCCAATTACAAGAATTACTTTTTTATTAGGTACGCTCTCTCTTTGTGGTATTCCACCTCTTGCTTGTTTTTGGTCCAAAGATGAAATTCTTAATGATAGTTGGTTGTATTCACCAATTTTTGCAATAATCGCTTCCTTCACAACAGGATTAACTGCATTTTATATGTTTCGGATGTATTTACTTACCTTTGATGGACATTTACGCATCCATTTTCAAAATTACAGTACCACTAAAAACAGTTCTTTCTATTCAATATCTTTATGGGGAAAAGAAGTACCTAAAGCAGTCAATAGAAATTTACTTTTATCAACTTTATCAACAACGAATAAGAATAATAAGGTCTCCTTTTTTTCAAAAGATACATATCAAATCGATGATAATGTAAAAAATAGAATACGATACTTTAGTACTTACTTTAGAAATAAATACACTTACACCTATCCTCACGAGTCGGACAATACTATGTTATTTCCTCTGCTTGTATTGGTGCTATTTACTTTATTCGTTGGATCAATCGGAATTAATTTTGATCAAGGAGTAATAGATTTTGATCTATTATCGAAATGGTTAACTCCGTCTACAAATTTTTTCCATCCAAATTCGAATGATTCCTCGGATTGGTATGATTTTTTGAAAAATGCAATTTTTTCGGTAAGTATAGCCCTTTTTGGATTATTTATAGCATCTATTTTATATGGATCCGTTTATTCATCTCTTCAGAATTTGGACTTAGTCAATTCATTTGTAAAGAAGGGACCCAAGAGGATTCTCTTGGACCAAGTCAAAAATTTGATATACAATTGGTCATATAATCGCGGTTACATAGATATTTTTTATACTAAGATTTTTACTGTGGGTATAAGAAGGTTAGCCGAACTAATTCAGTTTTTTGATAGACATATAATTGATGGAATTACAAATGGGGTCGGCGTTGCCAGTTTCTTTATAGGGGAAGGGATTAAATATATGGGAGGTGGGCGAGTCTCGTCTTATCTATTCTTGTATTTATCTTATGTATC